AAAGATAAAGATCTATTCTGGTTTGAAAAACCTCTTGTAACTATTTTTTTCGACTCTAAATCTTGGAATCGTCCATTTCGATATATAAAAAAAAATCAATTTGAGAATGCTGTAAAAAAAGAGATGTCACAATATTTTTTTTATACATGTCAAAGCGATGGAAAAGAAAGAATATCTTTTACATATCCACCCAGTTTATCAACTTTTTTGGAAATGATACAAAGAAAAATTTCCCTAGTCACAACTGAAAAAACAGACAAACTCTCATTCTCTAATCATTGGAATTTTTTTTATTTTAATAATAAACAAAAAAAGAAAAAGATTAACACATAAAATAAAAACAATAAAAGGTAAGCAGAAAAGCGCCCCCCCCCTACATATTTTATACTTTCCCCTAAAAAAAGACTTGTAAGACCGACTCCATTTGTAATTCCATCAATTCCTCGTCTATCCAAAAAATGATTTAATTCAGCTAATCTTCGTATACCTCCCGTTAAAGATATTGCATAAAAAAAATCTATGTAACCACGATTATAAGACCAATCATATATCACATTTATTATTTTGTCCCAAACAATTCTTTTAGGACCTTTTTTAGTAAACAAATTCAAGAAGTTCAAATTTTTTAATGATGAATAAACGGGCTTATATAACAAAGATGCTAAAAATATTCCGAAATATGCGATACTCACGGAAACAGTGGCGTTTGTTGCAAATTCATACCAATCCACATAATTATTTGTATTATTTTGATGCAGAAGATTTAAAAACGGGGTTAATATTTTAGATAATATGTCCAAATCAAGTCCTTCTTGATTAAATGCAGTAAAAGGAATTCCGAGGGCTCCAATAAACAAAGTAAATATTATCAAGACAAACATAGGAAATAACATAGTATTATCCGATTCATCGGGATAGGAAAAAATTCTTTTAGGGCCAAAATAATTAATAATAATAAAGGATTGTGTTCTATTGCTTACATTACCATCAATTTGATATGTCTTTTCCCAAGAAACCCTTTCATTACTATTCATTGGTAATAAAGATAATAAATGAAATTCTTTTTTAAGCATTTTTTCTCTTTTTTTACCCCATGGAGATATTGAATAGAATGAACTATTTTTTTTACCATTGTAATTTTGAAAATGAACATTTAAATGTCCTTCAAAAGTAAGTAAATAGATCCGAAACATATAAAATGCAGTTAATCCTGCTGTAAAACAAGCTATTATTGCGAAAATCGGCGAATACAACCAACTATCATTAAGAATTTCATCTTTGGACCAAAAACAAGCGAGGGGTGGAATACCACAAAGGGAAAGGGTTCCGAAAAGAAAAGCCGTTTTTGTAATTGGAACATGTTTTGTTAAACCACCCATAAGAACCATATTTTGACTATTATCTGGAGAATAACCAACAATAGCTTCCATTGAATGAATAATGGATCCAGATCCTAAAAACAACAATGCTTTCGAATAGGCATGAGTAATCAAATGAAATAAAGCGACTCGATACGAACCCATACCTAGAGCTAGCATCATATAACCCAATTGAGACATTGTAGAATAGGCTAAACTTCGCTTAATATCTTTTTGAGCGATAGCTAAAGTCGCTCCTAATAGTACTGTTATTATACTTATTAAAGCTATTAGATTCATTATATAAGGTATAACTACAAAAAGGGGAAGAAGTCGAGCTACCAGAAAAATTCCCGCTGCTACCATAGTAGCAGCATGTATCAGAGCAGAAATAGGAGTAGGTCCTTCCATGGCATCGGGTAACCATACATGAAGGGGGAATTGTGCCGATTTAGCAATTGCGCCGGAAAATAATAGAAAGGCACACAAAATAACAAATAAAAAATTAACCTCATTATTATCAATCAAGTTATTGAAAATTTCAAACAAATCCCGAAATTCGAAACTGCCCGTTACCCAATAAAGACCTAAAATTCCTAATAATAAGCCAAAGTCCCCTACACGATTAGTTACAAATGCCTTTTGACAAGCATTCGAGGCAATAGGTCGTGTGAACCAAAACCCTATTAATAAATAAGAACACATTCCAACCAATTCCCAAAAAATATAAATTTGTATCAAATTCGAACTAGTAACTAATCCCACCATTGAAGTATTGAAAAAAATCATATAAGCAAAAAATCTCAAATAACTTTGATCATGAGCCATATAATTGTCACTATAAAGAAGAATCAAAGTTCCAACTGTAGTAATTAATATTGACAAAATAGATGTAAGTGGATCGATCAAGTGTCCGAACTCTAAAGAAAAATCATTATTGATGGTCCAAGACCATACATATTGATAGATAGAACTGTTATTGATTTGTTGAATAGACAAATCTATCGAAAAAATCATAACTATACTTAACAATAAAACACTTGGAAAAGCCCACATACGACGAAGTTTTTTTGTTGCTGTCGGAAAAAGTAGAAGTCCTGCTCCTATTACCATAGGGACTGGAAGTGTAACAAAAGATATGATCCATGAATATTGGTATGTATGTTCCTGTTCCATAAAAAAACCTTATTAGTTTTAATTAATAATTAATTGTTTCTTGTTTCTGATTTATCGTTATCGGCTTTTTTCTTTTTAATTTATTAATTTTTAAAATTTCAAAATTTAAAGGAGTCAGTTAATAAAAAAAAAACGAATAATAAAAAAGAAAGATACAAAACTTAAATACACTTTTCTATTCTTAATTATTCTAAATCTCTTTCAAATACTTCACATATTCAAACCAAGAAGTCAGAAGTGGTCAAATGATATAATCAAAATACTAGAGAAAAAATATTTATTCTAAAAAAATGAAAATTTAAATTATTATTTATAGATTGAAAAAATTTATTATATATATATAATAATACATAGAAAAAAATATAATACATAGAAAAAGGATAAAGAATTATAGCAAAATTAGTATTTGATTTTTAATAAGAATAATAAAAAAGATAATTTAATTCAAAAAGTTTTTTTGTGCGACAAATAAAAAATCAAACGGTGGAATAATCTGACTCCCTTTGACGTAAGGAAAGTTCTAGTTTTTTTGTTTATTGTTTAGTTTATTGGTTAGTTTATTATTGGTTAGTTTATTGTTTATCATATTATTGTTTATAATAATTAAAATAATAATTCAAAAATTATTAATAAATTATTCAATTTTTAATAAATTATTTTTAATAAATTATTAATAAAATTAATAAATAGTTATTTAAATAATTATTAATAAATATAAAAAGATATAACTAATTTTTAATAAATATAAAAGAATAAATATAAAATAGAAAAAAGAAGTTTATTCTTGAATGTTTTGAATTAATCAATATTAAATTGAACTCATTTCATTTTTATCTTATCATATGTAGAATTATCATATGTCGAATAAAAAAGAGCATATCTACTAGGATCTTTAGTCAAAAATAATGGATTTTAAACCTTATTTCGTAATTTTCTTAAGAATTATTATTCTAACTCACATTATTCTAACTCACTATATAGAATAAATATAGAATAAATAGAATAAATATAGAATAAATCCTTGATCACTTTTATTTTAATCCAATTTAATTAATAAAATTACCTTGCATATTTATATAGAGAAAATATGGATCAATTTTGAATGATCTATTTCAGTTTTAGATCATATGCTTGGCCTGTAGGAGGGATCAAGGTATATATTAAATTAAATAAGATTCGTTATTTGAGACAAAACTCGCACTTTTTTGGTTCTATGCTATGCCCAGATCAATACACAATTGGGTTACCAAATCATACCAGAAATTCTCGATACATTGCAACACCAAAAATTAATACAATAAAATATTTCTATAAATCTCTTAAATGTAGTGCTGAAATTGTAATCCATAACCATAAAAAAATTCTATAATAAGAATTAAAGATTGTTATCCTATCTTATAGGAACGTTCAAATACCTCTTTAATTAAACGTAAACGAATTGTTCTTCATTAATTTAGATGTTTTATGGTTTCCTAATACACCTAATACAGTAAAATATTGCAGGAAGCAGTAAATTGAAGCTTTCAAGATCGACGATTGAATAAAAATCGGTTATTATGATTTCGAGCAAGCCGCTATGGTGAAATCGGTAGACACGCTGCTCTTAGGAAGCAGTGCTAGAGCATCTCGGTTCGAGTCCGAGTGGCGGCATAACATGTTTTAATTTTCATTTTCAAAAGGATACAAAAAATCCTATAATGAATTCAATTCTTGATTTCAATTCCATAGAATTGAGGGCCCTCTTTGTTAAGTCTTTTTTAAGTTAAAAATTTTTATGATATTTTCGACTCTAGAACATATATTAACTCATATATCTTTTTCGGTTGTTTCAATTGTAATTACAATTCATTTGATAAATTTATTAGTCGATGAATTCGTAAGACTACATGATTCGTCAGAAAAGGGCATGATAACTACGTTTTTCTGTATAACAGGATTATTAGTTATTCGTTGGATTTTTTTGGGACATTTACCATTAAGTAATTTATATGAATCATTACTTTTTCTTTCATGGGGTTTCTCGATTATTCATATAATTCCGTATTGTAAAAGGCATAAAAATTATTTAAACACAATAATACTACCAAGTATTCTGTTTACCCAAGGCTTTGCTACTTCGGGGCTTTTACCTAACATGCATCAATCTGAAATCTTAGTCCCTGCTCTTCAATCCCAGTGGTTAATGATGCATGTCAGTATGATGATATTGGGATATGCTGCTCTTTTATGTGGATCATTACTATCAGTAGCACTTCTAGTAATTACATTTCAAAAAGTCATAAAAATTTTTGATAAAAGCAATGATTTAGTAAATGATTCCTTTTCTTTTGACGAGATCCAATACATGACGGAAAGAAGTAATGTTTTAAGAAATACTTCTTTTTTTTCTTCTAGGAATTATTACAGGTTTCAATTGATTCAACAATTAGACCATTGGGGTTATCGTATTATTAGTATAGGGTTTATTTTTTTAACCATAGGTATTCTTTCGGGAGCAGTCTGGGCTAATGAAGCATGGGGATCATATTGGAATTGGGACCCAAAAGAAACTTGGGCATTTATTACCTGGATTATATTCGCCATTTATTTCCATACTCGAACAAAAAAAAATTTTGACGGTTTAAACTCCGCAATTGTTGCGTCTATCGGCTTTCTTATAATTTGGATATGCTATTTCGGAGTTAATTTATTAGGAATAGGGTTACATAGTTATGGTTCATTCACATTAACATAACATTTAAATGAATTGAAGCAAGAGTCTGATGAATACAATCATAGGCTAGCCTAGTACATATATAGCACATATATATAAGAAACTGAAACTTCGGATAACCTATTGAGAATGAGAACCTTTTGAATCACTATATTATTTGATTATATTATTTGATTCAAAAAGTTCTCACAAATGCCAAACATATTGGTTTACAATTTATTTTTTTTTGACTTCAATTTAAGAGAATAAAAAGAAAGTTTTTTTTTTTATTTATACCTTTATAACAATTTCAAATAAAAAAAAATATATATAAGATTAGTTTTTGATTGTTTATTTTATTTTATAAAAATTACCTATTACCTATAAAAAAAATGAGATAGAATAGCTTCTACTTTGTCAACTGATAATGAGAGAACGAAATCCGGATAAATACCAATACCCATTACAGGAAAAAGGATAGCAATCAAAACAAATAACTCGCGCGGTCCAGAATCAAAAAAATAAGAGTTTGGGGTATTAAACTGCTTGTATCCATAGAACATCTGGCGTAAGATAGATAATAAATAAATAGGAGTTAATATCATTCCAACTGCCATTATAAAAGTAATTAGTATTTTTGGTATTAAAAGATATTTTTGGTCGGTAATTATTCCAAAAAAAACTATCAATTCCGCAAAAAAACCGCTCATACCTGGCAATGCAAGGGAGGCTAATGATAAGATATTGAACATCATAAATATTTTTGGCATTGGGGTAGCCATTCCGCCCATTTCGTCAAGATAAGCAAGACGTATTCGATCAAAACTCGTTCCTGTCAAGAAAAAAAGTGCAGCGCCAATAAATCCATGTGATATTATTTGTAAAATGGCTCCATTGAGTCCCATATCGCTTATAGAGTAAATTCCTATAATTATAAAACCCATATGAGATACCGAAGAGTAAGCTATTCTTTTTTTTAAATTTCGTTGACCAGAAGATGTTGAAGCTGCATAGATTATTTGCATTGCGCCTATTATTATCAACCATGGAGAAAATATAGAATGAGCGTGGGGCAATAATTCCATATTGATTCGAACCAACCCATACGCCCCCATTTTTAATAGGATTCCGGCTAAAAGCATACAAGTACTGTAATGTGCTTCCCCATGCGTATCTGGCAACCATGTATGGAAGGGCATAATCGGCAATTTAACAGCAAAAGTAATAAGAAATCCAATATATAATACTATTTCCAAAGCTACAGGATATGATTGATTGGCTAATGTTTCCAAATTAAATGTTGGTTCATTGGAACCATATAAAGCGATACCTAAAGCTCCTATTAATAAAAAAACAGAGCTTCCTGCAGTATACAAAATAAACTTTGTAGCCGAATACAGGCGTTTCTTCCCCCCCCACATAGATAGAACTAGATAAACGGGAATTAATTCTAACTCCCACATGATAAAAAAAAGTAAAAGATCTTGAGAAGAAAATAATCCTATTTGACCACTATACATTGCTAACATCAAAAAATAGAATAATCTGGAATTACGAGTAACTGGCCAAGCCGCTAAAGTAGCTAAAGTGGTGATAAATCCTGTCAATAAAATAGGTCCTAGCGAAAGTCCATCTATTCCTAATCTCCAGTAAAAATCAAAAAGATTGATCCATTTATAATCCTCTGTCAATTGGATTAAGGGATCCTCCAATTGAAAATAATAAGAAAATGTATAGGTCATTAAAAGAAGTTCTAATATAGAAATGTATATAGTATACTGCCTAATTACCTTATTTCCTTTATGTGGGAAAAAGAACATTAAAGAACCCGCGGATATCGGTAAACCTACAAATATTGTTAACCAAGGAAAAGAATTCGTGGTAAAGACAAGATAGACTTGAGTCAGAAAAACCCGTACTTGAAAATATATATTTTCAAGTACGGGTTTTTGTCGATAAACAAAAAATCAAATGTATTCAAGTGGGTTTTTGTAGAAAGTATTAATAAGCTAGACCCATGCTTCGAGTTGTTTCATGCCATAAATAAACTCTAATACTCAAAAAATCCGTTGGACAGGCGGATTCACATCTCTTACAACCGACACAGTCCTCCGTTCTTGGAGCAGAAGCGATTTGCTTAGCTTTACATCCGTCCCAAGGTATCATTTCTAATACATCTGTGGGGCAGGCTCGGACACATTGAGTACACCCTATACACGTATCATAAATCTTTACTGAATGTGACATTGGATCTATCAATTTTTTTTGAACACC